AAACTCCCGTTTGTCCAGATTTCAAGAAAAAGCATCTCTTCTTTTTCATTTCCATTCTCATAAGAATGAATACTATGATTTGCATTTCGAACAGGCATGAATACAGCATCGATAGGATGACTTTCTTTGTGAAAGTTTTTTGGTATTTTTATATGATATCCTCGATTTCTTTCGATTTGTAATCCAATACAAAAATGAATTGGTTCTCTTAGTGTAGCTATATGCTGTGTGTTATCAATGATTTCCACAGAAGTTGGTAAGATAATATCTTGAGCAGTTACACATCCAGGGCCCTGGAAATAAATGGACGCATTGCTAGTTCCATACAAATTACTTCGCAATACAATTTCTTTCAAATTCATTAAAATCTCATGTACTGATTCTTGAATACCCACGATCGTAGAATATTCATGTGGTATTTTTTCAAATTTTGCTTGGGTGATGCATGTTCCTTCGATTTCCCCAAGCAAAGCTCTTCGTATTGCAATGCCTATTGTATCGGCTTGTCCTTTCTTAAGTGGAGACAGAATAAAGCGTCCATAATAAAGACGCTTACTATCTGCTCGTGATTCAACACACTTCCACCGTAGTGTTCGAGTAGATATTCTTACTTTCTCGCGAACCATATTAATATTATTTGATCAGATCATTGAATTGTTTATTTCTCTTGAAATCTATTTAATTTTTATACACGTCTTTTCTTAGGGGGCCTACATCCATTATGGGGCATAGGGGTTACATCACGTACGAAACTTAATAGTATACCACTTCTTCGAAGAGCTCGTAATGCTGCATCTCTACCGAGACCGGGCCCTTTGATCATCACTTCTGCTCGTTGCATCCCTTGATCTATGACTGTACGAATAGCCTTGCCTGCTGCGGTTTGAGCAGCAAATGGCGTCCCTCTTCTTGTACCTTTGAATCCACAAGTACCGGCGGAGGCCCACGAAATTACCCGACCTCGGACATCTGTAATAGTCACAATGGTATTGTTGAAACTTGCTTGAACATGAATAACACCCTTTGGTATTCGGTGTATATTCTTACGTGACCCAATCCGGGCATTTCTCTGGGAACCAGTTCTTGGTATAGATTTTGCCATACTTTACTTTATCATCTTAGAATGAGAAATTCAAGGTATATGGATATATCCATTTCATGTCAAAACAGATCCTATTTTTGTATAGGTTACTTTATGTTTGTTAGAGAGTCTATTTTCACAAGATTATCCTTGTCTTTGTTTATGTCTCGGATTGGAACAAATTACTATAATTCGTCCTCTCCTACGGATCAATCGGCATTTATCACAAATTTTACGAACGGAGGCCCTTATTTTCATAGTTGTCATTCCTAAACTGAATTCTGAATATACTTAGCGGAAGAAAATAAATTTCTTGAAATTTGAAACCCCAACCTTGAATTGTATTTTCATCAAAGAAATGCTGAGGGGTAAAAAAAAGCACCTAATCCTAATCATTCGAATCCTTGTTCTTATGAATTAGGAATCCATTTTTTCATTTTAGTTAAAACCTCTCGAAGTATCAAATAAGTTAAGAGTAATTAACCCGTCTTTTTTTCTTTTGTCAAATAGTCAATAGGATTACCATATATAACATAAGATTTCTCCGCCAATTCCTTTCAGTCGAGCCTCTCGGTCTGTCATTATCCCTTGAGAAGTAGAAAGAATTACAATTCCCATCCCGCCTAAAATTCTCGGAATTCGTTGATAGTTAGAATAGATTCGTAGACCAGGGCTACTAATCCGTTTTAAATTCAAAATACTTGGATACATTCCTTTTCTATTCCTTCTATGTCGTAAGGTTACAACAAAAAAATATTTGTTGTTGTCCTGATGTTTTCTCACGTTTTCAAGAAAACCCTCTCTTAAAAGCATTTTAACAATGTTTTCCGTGATGTTAGTAGATTCTATTTGAACCATCCCTCTTCTATTCATGTCAGCATTTCGTATAGAGGTTATTACGTCAGCAATAGTGTCTCTACCCATGAGAAATTTGAATTCTACACGTTTTTGATCTAATCAACATGCTTTTTTTTTTTACTTTTTCTGTAATAAAAAAACACTCAATAACAATAAGAATGTTTAAAAATGTTTAATATTCGATTATTATTTAATATTCGATTATTAAATAATAAATATTTTATAAATTATAAACAATAATAAATATAAAAAAATACTGCAAATTTGTTTATTGAATTTTCAAATATTTGAAAAAAAAAATACGCGTCAAAAAAAAAATTTTTGACTAAAAATTCTCTATTTCATGCAATAACGAGTAGGGCTCTACTCTATTAAGCCGGAGTCATATGTCATACTATAATACTTCAGGCGATAATGAAATTATTTTAGTGAAATTTAACTGTCTCAATTCTCGGGCAATCGCGCCGAAAACTCGAGTTCCTTTTGGATTTCCTTCTTGATCAATAACAACTGCTGCATTGTCATCATATCGTATTATCATGCCATTGTCGCGTTTAAGTTCTTTACAAGTACGAACAATTACAGCTCTGATCACTTCTGATCTTTCTAGAGATGTGTTTGGTAATGCATCCTTGATCACAGCGACAATAATGTCGCCAATATGAGCATATTGGCGAGTACTAGCCCCTATGATTCGAATACACATCAATTTTCGAGCCCCGCTGTTATCGGCAACATTCAAATGGGTTTGAGCTTGAATCATATCATTTTTGAATCTGGTCTTTCAATGTAAAGAGAAAGTCGAAGTAAAAAAAAAAGAAGCAATATTCTTGTTCAAATCAAATTCAAATAAAAGAAAGCCACAATTCTTTTTGTATCTCTAAGACTTTTTTTCGTTGTTTACGCCTGTCTAACCTGACATAATAAATTGAGTTCGTATAGGCATTTTAGACGCCGCTATTGAAATAGCCTTTCTGGCTATATTTTCTCCAACTTCACCCATTTCATAAAGTATTCGACCTGGTTTAACGACAGCTACCCAATATTCGGGGGATCCTTTCCCCGACCCCATACGTGTTTCCGTAGGTCTTAATGTAATAGGTTTGTCCGGAAATAGACATACCCAGATTTTTCCACCACGGCGCACGTTTCGGGTCATTGCCCGCCGACCTGCTTCTATTTGTCTAGATGTAATCCAAGCAGGCTCAAGTGCCTGAAGAGCATATTTACCGAAAGAAATACGGCTTCCGCGAGAAGATATTCCTTTCATTCTTCCTCTATGTTGTTTACGAAATCTGGTTCTTTTGGGGTTATAGTGGATGGTTCTTTCTCAATACCATCTCTACTACAGAAACGGACATGAGAGTTTCTCCTCATCCGGCTCCTCGCGACCGCAACGATTCCAATTTTCGAATTTTCGTAAAATAGACTGAATCCTGGATTTTTTAAGATTTCAATTAATCTCGTTTAAATTATCAATTTTCATATCTTGTTTGGGTTTAGAAACATTTAAAACAATTTGATTTATGAAGAATGTATTTTCTTTTTGTTATTTCTTTTTGCTTTGATTTTTTTTTTTTTATTGAATTTTAGTTAAAAAACAAATTAAAAAGAAAAGAATCTGAATAGCAGTAATCTACTCAAAAACTTCACGGGCGAATATTGACTTTTTCAAATCTAGTTCAGTTGGAGGATTCGTTCATGCCTTTTGAGAATAAATGAATTGGTTCCTGGTTCGTTTCGCCATCCCACCCAATGAATTATTAAGATTCGTTTTTCAATGGAATCCCCCGTATTCGTGGGTTCTTTCGTTCCCATTGCTTCTCAATTCATGGTTAGGTTTGAATTCTACAATGGAGCCCCCGCAGAAAATTTTTTCTTGAGTCAATCTTTTCAGTCTTTCTTGGCTCGGGGCTCTTGATTATTTTTTATTTTTATATGAACGAACGAATTTGACCATAACTAGATCAATCCGTATTGATGCTTTATCACATTGCCGTATTTGATTTGTCTTCTTCTGAGAAGACTCATAAACCTTACATACATATTAGAATTCTAATATTATTATTATTCAAATTTTTTTTGAGCTTTCTATCAAGCTTCTTGTTATCTGTATACTTTATTTTCTATCACAATTCGATTGGTTTTCTTTTCGCTGGATGCAATAGAAGAAATCTTGCAGTTGCTACAAGTATATGATCAATATATCGTATTTTGACTGCTTTTTGGTATCCAGATAATGGAAAGCGATGAGTTGGTTATTAGTTCTATAGTACTGAGTTCATAATAAAGGTTGGTTCCCTTTTTGAATCCTATATTCTCAAAAAAACCAACGAGTCACACACTAAGCATAGCAATTCTATAAAATGATTAATCATTTTTTTATGCAATCCTATAGAAATTACGAATTGTCAGTAAAAAAATCAAAATTCAGAAAAAAGACTGAAAGAAAGGTGTTTGTTGGTTTTTATTTTTTTTTACAATGGATATCGCATAAAGAAAAAAGACAAGTAACATATTCTTATTAATCCTTATTAATCGTCTAGAAATATCCAAATTTTTATGCCCAATACCCCATAGATCGTTCGGACTGTATAGAAACAATAATCTATTTTAGCCCTAATAGTTTGTAGAGGAACCCTACCTTCTCTGATCCATTCGACACGTGCTATTTCTTTTCCATCGAGACGTCCTGCAATTTGGATTTGAATTCCTTTTGTATCAGCCTGTTCAGTTAATTCTATTGCTTTTTTCATTGCTTTTCGAAAGGAAACTCGATTCTTTAATTGTCCCGCTATAAATTCGCCAAGAATATTAGGTTGTCCATAAGGACTTGGAATTCTTGTCACCGTAATGTTGACTTTTTGGTTCAAAGAGTTCAGTTCTTTTTGTATATTCTTCTGCAATTCTTCAACTCTTCGGGTTCCGCCGTCTAGTAATAACTTTGGGAATCCCATATAGATTATGACTTGAATCAGATCAATTCGTTTTCGAATTTCTATGCGCGCAACTCCCTCGACCCCATAGGATATTCTTAGATTTTTTTGGATATAATTTTTGA